GTCCTTGTAGCTTATAAAAAGCATGACACTGAAGATGTCAAGATGGCTGCCACACACACCCAAGGACAAAAGACTTGGGTCCTAACCTTACTGTTAGTTTTTGCTAGGTTTATACATGCAAGTATCCGCGCTCCAGTGTAGATGCCCTGGACCCCTTAATCAGGCAGATAGGAGCGGGCATCAGGCTCACCACAACCGTAGCCCAAGACGCCTTGCAATTGCCACACCCCCACGGGTATTCAGCAGTAGTTAATATTAAGCAATGAGCGTAAGCTTGACTTAGCCATAGCAAATTTAGGGTTGGTAAATCCTGTGCCAGCCACCGCGGTCATACAGGAGACCCAAATTAACATTATAACGGCGTAAAGAGTGGTCACATGTTATCCAAGTAGCTAAGATTAAAAAGCAACTGAGCCGTCACAAGCCCAAGATGCCAATAAGGCCTACTCATCAAAGAAGATCTTAGAACAACGATTAATTGAACTCCACGAAAGCCAGGGCCCAAACTGGGATTAGATACCCCACTATGCCTGGCCCTAAATCTTGATGCCGATACCTACTAAGGCATCCGCCCGAGAACTACGAGCACCAACGCTTAAAACTCTAAGGACTTGGCGGTGCCCCAAACCCACCTAGAGGAGCCTGTTCTGTAATCGATGATCCACGATATACCTGACCATTCCTTGCCAATACAGCCTACATACCGCCGTCGCCAGCTCACCTACCCTGAAAGCCCAACAGTGAGCGCAATAGCCCCACCACGCTAATAAGACAGGTCAAGGTATAGCCTATGGAATGGTAGTAATGGGCTACATTTTCTAAGCTAGAACATACGGCAAAGGAGTATGAAATAACTCCTGGAAGGCGGATTTAGCAGTAAAGTGGGACAATCGAGCCCTCTTTAAGCCGGCCCTGGGGCACGTACACACCGCCCGTCACCCTCCTCGCAGCGCCCCCCCCCCCCCCATAAATTAATAAGCCATTCAGCCGAAGATGAGGTAAGTCGTAACAAGGTAAGTGTACCGGAAGGTGCACTTAGGCTACCAAGACGTAGCTTAATCAAAGCATTCAGCTTACACCTGAAAAATGTCTGCTAACACCAGATCGTCTTGATGCCAAACTCTAGCCCAACCGACATGACCTGGAATAACAAAGCCACTCCTTCACACCCAACTAAAGCATTCATTAGTCCCAGTATAGGCGATAGAAAAGACACCATTGGCGCGATAGAGACCACGTACCGTAAGGGAAAGATGAAATAGCAGTGAAACTTAAGCTATAAACAGCAAAGATCAGCCCTTGTACCTTTTGCATCATGGTCTAGCAAGAAAAACCAAGCAAAATGAATTTAAGTTTGCCACCCCGAAACCTAAGCGAGCTACTTACGAGCAGCTATTATTGAGCGAACCCGTCTCTGTGGCAAAAGAGTGGGATGACTTGTTAGTAGAGGTGAAAAGCCAACCGAGCTGGGTGATAGCTGGTTGCCTGTGAAACGAATCTAAGTTCACTCTTAATTCTTCTCCAAGGAACCTTACAAACCCGAATGAAGCGAATTAAGGGCTATTTAAAGGAGGTACAGCTCCTTTAAAAAAGAATACAATCTCTACGAGCGGATAAGTAAACACCCCCAACTGAATTGTGGGCCCTCAAGCAGCCATCAACAAAGAGTGCGTTAAAGCTCCTCACTAAAAATATAAGAACTTCACGACTCCCTCCCCATTAACAGGCCAACCTATTCAAATAGGAGAATTAATGCTAGAATGAGTAACCAGGGTCCTCCCTCTACGACGCGAGCTTACATCCGCACATTATTAACAAACTACCAATATACGACAAATCAAACAAGCACAGTATTAAACATATTGTTAACCCGACAGAGGAGCGTCCATTAAGAAAGATTGAAACCTGTAAAAGGAACTAGGCAAACCCGTCAAGGCCCGACTGTTTACCAAAAACATAGCCTTCAGCAAACCTAAAACAAGTATTGAAGGTGATGCCTGCCCGGTGACTCACGTTCAACGGCCGCGGTATCCTAACCGTGCAAAGGTAGCGCAATCAATTGTCCCATAAATCGAGACTAGTATGAATGGCTAAACGAGGTCTTAACTGTCTCTTACAGGTAATCGGTGAAATTGATCTCCCTGTACAAAAGCAGGGATAAACCCATAAGACGAGAAGACCCTGTGGAACTTCAAAACCAGCAACCACCTTGTATCACACACCAACCCACCGGGTTCACTGCCACACAAGCCCCTGGTCTGCGTTTTTCGGTTGGGGCGACCTTGGAGCAAAACAAAACCTCCAAAAATTAGACCATACCTCTAGACTAAGAGCAACCCCTCAACGTGCTAATAGCACCCAGACCCAATACAATTGATCAATGGACCAAGCTACCCCAGGGATAACAGCGCAATCTCCTTCGAGAGTCCGTATCGACGAGGAGGTTTACGACCTCGATGTTGGATCAGGACATCCTAGTGGTGCAGCCGCTACTAAGGGTTCGTTTGTTCAACGATTAACAGTCCTACGTGATCTGAGTTCAGACCGGAGCAATCCAGGTCGGTTTCTATCTATGATGAGCTCTTCCCAGTACGAAAGGATAGGAACAGCGGGGCCAATACCACAAGCAAGCCTTCGCCTTAAGTAATGAAAGCAACTAAATTACAAAAGGCTATCAGACCACACCACGTCCAAGAAAAGGACTAGCTAGCGTGGCAGAGCTCGGAAAATGCAAAAGGCTTAAGTCCTTTAACTCAGAGGTTCAAATCCTCTCCCTAGCTTAACCCAACCCCCATGACCAACTACCCTATTCTAATTAACCTCATCATAGCCCTCTCCTATGTAATCCCAATCTTAATCGCAGTAGCTTTCCTTACACTGGTAGAGCGCAAAATCCTAAGTTATATGCAAAGCCGCAAAGGCCCAAACGTTGTTGGCCCCTTCGGACTCTTACAACCCCTAGCAGATGGTGTAAAGCTATTCATCAAAGAACCCATTCGACCATCGACATCCTCCCCAATCATATTCATCACGACCCCTGTGCTAGCCCTACTCCTGGCAATCTCCATCTGAACCCCATTACCTCTCCCATTCTCCCTAGCAGATCTCAACTTAGGCCTACTATTCCTACTAGCTATATCAAGCCTAATAGTATACTCCATTCTATGATCGGGCTGAGCCTCTAACTCTAAATACGCCCTGATTGGAGCACTACGAGCAGTAGCCCAAACAATCTCCTATGAAGTTACCCTTGCCATCATCCTCCTATCCGTCATCCTCCTAAGCGGTAACTACACCCTCAACACCCTCGCAGTTACTCAAGAGCCCCTATACCTGATCTTCTCTTGCTGGCCCCTGGCCATAATGTGATACGTCTCTACACTCGCCGAAACAAATCGTGCTCCCTTCGACCTAACAGAAGGAGAATCCGAGCTAGTGTCCGGCTTCAACGTAGAATATGCAGCAGGTCCCTTCGCATTATTCTTCCTAGCCGAATATGCCAACATCATACTCATAAACACACTAACTACGATCCTATTCCTCAACCCAAGTTTCCTCAACCCCCCTCAAGAGCTCTACCCTGTCATCCTAGCCACAAAAGTCCTGCTCCTATCAGCAGGCTTCCTATGAATCCGTGCCTCCTACCCCCGATTCCGATATGACCAATTAATACACCTGCTATGAAAAAACTTCCTACCCCTCACACTAGCCCTATGCCTCTGACACACCAGCATGCCAATCTGCTACGCGGGCCTACCCCCCTATCTAAGACCCCCGGAAATGTGCCTGAACACCTAAGGGTCACTATGATAAAGTGAACATGGAGGTATACCAGCCCTCTCATTTCCTACTAATTAGAAAAGCAGGAATCGAACCTACACTAGAGGAATCAAAACCCTCCATACTCCCTTTATATTACTTTCTAGTAGGGTCAGCTAAACAAGCTATCGGGCCCATACCCCGAAAATGATGGTTCAACTCCTTCCCCTGCTAATGAACCCCCAAGCAAACCTAATCTTTATTATCAGCCTTCTCCTGGGGACAACCATCACTATTTCAAGTAATCACTGAATCATGGCCTGAACGGGCCTTGAAATCAACACGCTTGCCATTCTCCCCCTAATTTCAAAATCCCACCACCCACGGGCCATCGAAGCAGCCACTAAATACTTCCTTACCCAAGCGGCTGCCTCCACCCTCGTCCTATTCTCCAGCATAACTAACGCATGACACACCGGACAATGAGATATCACTCAACTTACCCACCCAATATCCTGCCTGATCCTCACTTCAGCCATCGCAATAAAACTAGGACTGGTACCATTCCACTTCTGATTCCCGGAAGTACTCCAAGGCTCCCCTCTCATTACAGGCCTTCTCCTATCTACCTTCATAAAACTTCCCCCAATCACACTACTATACATAACCTCTGCCTCACTTAACCCCGCCCTCCTAACCGCCCTGGCTATCCTTTCAACAGCCCTTGGAGGATGAATAGGCCTTAACCAAACACAAATCCGAAAAATCCTAGCCTTTTCATCCATCTCCCATCTAGGCTGAATAACAGTCATCATTATTTACAACCCCAAACTCGCGCTCCTAAACTTCTACCTATACGCCATAATAACTGCTTCCATCTTCCTCACCCTAAACACGATAAAAGTATTAAAACTATCCACACTAATAACTGCATGAACTAAAATCCCACCCCTAAACGCAATACTACTGCTAGCCCTACTCTCCCTTGCAGGCCTCCCCCCTCTAACAGGATTCCTACCTAAATGACTTATTATTCAAGAACTAACCAAACAAGATATAGCTCCAACAGCCACACTCATCTCCCTCTTATCCCTGCTAAGCCTATTCTTCTACGTACGACTCGCATACTGCACAGCCATCACACTTCCCCCACACACCACGAACCACATAAAACAATGACGCACTAAAAAGCCAACTAGCGTCATAATTGCCGTGCTAACCACCATGACGGTCATACTCCTCCCCATCTCTCCTATAATTCTCACTATCATCTAAGAAACTTAGGATTACCTAAACCGAAGGCCTTCAAAGCCTTAAACAAGAGTGAAACCCTCTTAGTTTCTGCTAAAGTCCGCAGGCCACTACCCTGCATCCCCTAAATGCAACTCAGGTGCTTTAATTAAGCTAGGACCTTCCAACCCACTAGGCAGATGGGCTTCGATCCCACAACAGTATAGTTAACAGCTATATGCCCAAACCAACAGGCTTCTACCTAAGGCCCCGGCGCATAGTTAATGCACATCAATGAGCTTGCAACTCACCATGAACTTCACCACAGAGCCGATAAGAAGAGGAATTGAACCTCTGTAAAAAGGACTACAGCCTAACGCTTACACACTCAGCCATCTTACCTGTGACTTTTACCAACCGATGATTATTCTCAACCAACCACAAAGACATTGGAACCCTATACCTGATCTTCGGTGCATGAGCCGGAATGGTAGGAACCGCCTTAAGCCTCCTCATCCGGGCAGAACTAGGCCAACCCGGAGCCCTCCTAGGAGACGACCAAGTTTACAACGTAGTCGTCACAGCCCATGCTTTCGTAATAATCTTCTTCATAGTTATACCAATTATAATTGGAGGGTTCGGAAACTGACTCGTCCCACTAATAATCGGAGCCCCAGACATAGCATTCCCACGAATAAACAACATAAGCTTCTGACTACTTCCCCCATCCTTCCTGCTCCTCCTAGCATCTTCTACCGTCGAAGCAGGCGTCGGTACAGGCTGAACAGTATACCCCCCACTGGCTGGCAACCTAGCCCACGCCGGAGCCTCAGTCGACCTTGCAATCTTCTCCCTCCACCTAGCCGGTATCTCTTCAATCCTAGGAGCAATCAACTTCATCACAACAGCAATCAACATAAAACCACCCGCCCTATCACAATACCAAACTCCCCTGTTCGTCTGATCAGTCCTAATCACTGCAGTCCTCCTCCTCCTATCCCTCCCAGTCCTTGCCGCAGGAATTACAATGCTTCTCACAGACCGCAACCTCAACACTACATTCTTCGATCCTGCCGGAGGAGGAGATCCCGTCCTATACCAACATCTTTTCTGATTCTTCGGCCACCCAGAGGTCTACATCCTAATTCTCCCAGGATTCGGAATCATCTCCCACGTAGTGACATATTACTCAGGTAAAAAAGAACCATTCGGCTACATAGGAATAGTATGAGCCATGCTATCCATCGGATTCCTAGGATTCATCGTCTGAGCCCACCACATGTTCACAGTAGGAATGGACGTTGACACTCGTGCATACTTCACATCAGCTACTATAATCATTGCCATCCCAACCGGAATTAAAGTATTCAGCTGACTAGCCACGCTCCACGGAGGGACAATCAAATGAGACCCACCAATGCTGTGAGCCCTAGGATTCATCTTCCTATTCACTATTGGAGGCCTAACAGGAATCATTCTAGCAAACTCCTCACTAGACATTGCCCTGCACGATACTTACTACGTAGTAGCCCACTTCCACTACGTCCTATCCATAGGAGCAGTATTCGCAATCCTAGCAGGCTTCACCCACTGATTCCCCCTATTCACAGGATACACACTACACTCAACATGAGCTAAAACACACTTCGGCGTAATATTCGTAGGCGTAAACCTAACCTTCTTCCCCCAACACTTCCTAGGCCTAGCCGGCATGCCACGACGATACTCAGACTACCCAGATGCCTACACACTATGAAACACCATCTCCTCAGTAGGATCACTCATCTCACTAACAGCTGTAATCATACTAGTGTTTATCATCTGAGAAGCTTTTGCATCAAAACGTAAAGCACTACCTTCAGAACTAGCAAGCACTAACGTCGAATGAATCCACGGCTGCCCTCCCCCATTCCACACATTTGAAGAACCCCCATTTGTACAAGTCCAAGAAAGGAAGGAATCGAACCCCCGTATGTTGGTTTCAAGCCAACCGCATAAACCACTTATGCTTCTTTCTCATAGAGATGTTAGTAAAATAATTACATAGCCTTGTCAAGACTAAATTGCAGGTGAAAACCCAGCACATCTCCCACAAACATGGCCAACCACTCACAACTTAATTTCCAAGACGCTTCCTCACCCATCATAGAAGAACTGATAGGATTCCACGACCACGCCCTGATGATTGCACTAGCAATCTGCAGCCTAGTCCTATACCTGCTAACCCACACGTTAACAGAAAAACTCACGTCAAACACAGTCAACGCACAAGTAATTGAACTCGTATGAACAATTCTCCCAGCCATAATCCTAGTCACGCTCGCCCTACCATCTCTACGAATTCTTTACATAATAGACGAAATCAACGAACCTGACCTAACCCTGAAAGCCATCGGCCATCAGTGATATTGAACCTACGAATACACTGACCTTAAAAACCTAACATTCGACTCCTACATAATCCCAACAGCAGACCTACCCCTAGGCCACTTCCGCCTACTAGAAGTAGATCATCGCGCCATCGTCCCCATAAATTCAACCATCCGAGTTATCGTCACTGCCGATGACGTCATCCACTCATGAGCCGTCCCTAGCCTAGGCGTAAAAACCGACGCAATCCCAGGACGCCTCAACCAAACTTCCTTCCTCGCCTCACGACCAGGTGTCTTCTACGGACAATGTTCAGAAATCTGCGGAGCCAACCACAGCTTCATACCAATTGTAGTAGAATCCACCCCACTCGCCGACTTCGAAAACTGATCATCTTCTCTCTCATCCTAATCGTTAAGAAGCTATGGACCAGCGTTAGCCTTTTAAGCTAAAGAAAGAGGGAACCCACCCCTCCTTAATGATATGCCTCAACTAAACCCCAACCCTTGATTTTTTATCATGCTCACTTCATGACTCACTTTCTCCCTAATCATCCAACCCAAACTGCTCTCATTCGTGTCAATAAACCCCCTCTCTAGCAAACCACCCGCCGTCCCAAGCACCACTCCCTGAACCTGACCATGAACGTAAGCTTCTTCGATCAATTCTCAAGCCCATCCCTCCTAGGAATTCCACTAGTACTTATCTCCATAACATTCCCAGCCCTCCTACTGCCATCCCTAGACAACCGATGAATCACTAACCGGCTCTCAACCCTCCAACTATGATTCATCAACCTGGTAACAAAACAACTAATAACACCCCTAGATAAAAAAGGACACAAATGAGCCCTAATCCTGACATCCCTCATAATCTTCCTCTTACTCATCAACCTCTTAGGTCTACTACCCTACACATTTACCCCAACCACCCAACTATCCATAAACCTAGCCCTGGCCTTTCCACTATGACTAGCTACCCTACTGACAGGACTCCGAAACCAACCCTCCGCCTCACTCGCCCACCTCCTGCCAGAAGGCACCCCAACCCTACTAATCCCCGCCCTCATCCTAATCGAAACAACAAGCCTACTCATCCGCCCACTCGCCCTGGGCGTACGCCTAACAGCCAACCTAACAGCAGGCCACCTGCTCATTCAACTCATCTCCACAGCCACAACAGCCCTATTCTCCACAATACCAGTAGTCTCACTCCTGACCCTCCTAGTTCTATTCCTCTTAACTATCCTAGAAGTAGCTGTAGCAATAATCCAAGCCTACGTCTTCGTACTTCTACTAAGCCTCTACCTACAAGAAAATATCTAACCCTAATGGCACACCAAGCACACTCCTACCATATAGTTGACCCCAGCCCTTGACCCATCCTAGGAGCAGCCTCCGCTCTCCTGACCACTTCAGGACTAACAATGTGATTCCACTACAACTCCCCTCGACTCCTTATCCTAGGCCTACTCTCAACTGCCCTAGTTATATTCCAATGATGACGTGACATCGTGCGAGAAAGCACATTCCAAGGCCACCACACCCCCACCGTACAAAAAGGACTACGCTACGGGATGGCCCTATTCATCACATCAGAAGCCTTCTTTTTCCTAGGCTTTTTCTGAGCCTTCTTCCACTCAAGCCTAGCCCCCACGCCAGAACTAGGAGGACAATGACCTCCAGTAGGAATTAAACCCCTCAACCCCATAGAAGTCCCACTCCTAAACACCGCCATCCTCCTGGCCTCAGGAGTCACTGTCACATGAGCCCACCACAGCATCACAGAAGCCAATCGAAAACAAGCTATTCAAGCCTTATCCCTAACAGTCCTCCTAGGCTTCTACTTCACCGCCCTACAAGCCATAGAGTACTATGAGGCACCTTTCACTATCGCCGATGGGGTTTACGGCTCAACATTCTTCGTTGCCACCGGATTCCACGGCCTACACGTAATTATCGGCTCTACATTCCTGCTAGTATGCCTCCTACGCCTAATCAAATACCACTTCACATCAAACCACCACTTCGGATTTGAAGCAGCTGCCTGATACTGACACTTTGTAGACGTCGTATGATTATTCCTCTATATTTCAATCTACTGATGAGGATCATGCTCTTCTAGTATACTAATTACAATCGACTTCCAATCCTTAGAATCTGGTTTAAACCCAGAGAAGAGTAATAAACATAATCCTATTCATACTAATCCTCTCACTAACCCTAAGCCTCCTCCTAACCGCACTAAACTTCTGACTCGCCCAAACAGCCCCAGACTCAGAAAAACTATCCCCATACGAATGTGGATTCGACCCCCTAGGATCTGCTCGACTTCCATTCTCAATCCGCTTCTTCCTAGTAGCCATTCTTTTCCTCCTATTCGACCTAGAAATTGCCCTACTCCTACCACTTCCATGAGCCACCCAACTGCAATCTCCCATCACTACCTTAACCTGAACCTCCGCACTCATCTTCCTCCTAACCCTAGGGCTAGTATACGAGTGAATCCAAGGCGGATTAGAATGAGCAGAATAACAGAAAGTTAGTCTAACTAAGACGGTTGATTTCGACTCAACAAATTATAGCTCCCACCCTATAACTTTCTTTATGTCCTACCTACAACTAAGCTTCTACTCAGCCTTCACCCTAAGCAGCCTAGGCCTAGCTTTCCACCGAACTCATCTAATCTCAGCCCTACTATGCTTAGAAAGCATAATGCTATCCATATATGTTGCCCTAGCCATATGACCCATCCAAACCCAATCATCAGTCTCTACCATCCTACCCATCCTTATACTAACCTTCTCCGCCTGCGAAGCGGGCGCAGGCCTGGCCCTACTGGTAGCCTCAACCCGGACCCACGGATCCGACCACCTACACAACTTCAACCTCCTACAATGCTAAAAATCATCGCCCCAACCGCAATACTCCTCCCCTTAGCCCTCCTCTCCCCACGCAAACACCTATGAACCAACACCACACTATACAGCCTACTAATTGCCACCGTCAGCCTTCAATGACTCACACCAACCTACTACCCAAACAAAGGCCTAACCCCCTGAACATCTATCGACCAAATCTCCTCCCCACTACTAGTCCTCTCATGCTGATTACTTCCCCTCATAATCATAGCAAGCCAAAACCACCTAGAACAAGAGCCCACCACCCGCAAACGAATCTTTGCCCTAACAGTAATCCTAGCCCAACTATTTATCCTTCTAGCCTTCTCAGCCTCAGAACTAATACTCTTCTACATCGCATTCGAAGCCACCCTCATCCCCACCCTAATCCTTATCACACGATGAGGCAGCCAACCAGAACGCCTAAACGCCGGCATCTACCTCCTATTCTACACACTAGCCAGCTCTCTCCCCCTGCTAATCACCATCCTTCACCTACACAACCAAATCGGCACCCTATACCTCCCGATACTTAAACTCGCACACCCCTCACTAAACAGCTCCTCCTGATCAAGTTTAGCCGCAAGCCTAGCCCTCTTACTAGCATTCATAGTTAAAGCCCCCCTATACGGCCTACACCTATGGCTCCCAAAAGCCCACGTAGAAGCCCCCATCGCCGGCTCCATACTACTAGCAGCCCTCCTCCTAAAACTAGGAGGCTACGGCATCATACGAATCACAATACTAGTAAACCCATCATCAAACAACCTCCACTACCCCTTCATCACCCTAGCCTTATGAGGAGCACTAATGACAAGCGCCATCTGCCTGCGCCAAATCGACCTAAAATCATTAATCGCCTACTCATCCGTCAGTCACATAGGACTAGTCGTAGCTGCAACCATAATCCAAACCCAATGAGCATTCTCAGGAGCAATAATTCTAATAATCTCACACGGCCTAACCTCTTCAATACTATTCTGCCTAGCTAACACCAATTACGAACGAACACACAGTCGAATTCTTCTACTCACACGAGGTCTCCAACCCCTATTACCACTCATAGCCATCTGATGACTCCTAGCCAACCTAACAAACATAGCCCTCCCCCCAACAACTAACCTCATAGCAGAATTAACCATTGTAATCGCGCTCTTCAACTGATCTGCCTTCACAATCCTCCTAACAGGAACCGCAATCTTACTCACTGCTTCCTACACCCTATACATACTAATAATAACACAACGCGGCACTCTCCCATCTCACATCACATCAATCCAAAACTCTTCTACACGAGAGCACCTCCTCATGGCCCTACACATGATCCCCATGATGCTCCTAATCCTTAAACCCGAACTAATCTCCGGCATCCCCGTATGCAAGTATAGTTTAAAACAAAACATTAGACCGTGACTCTAAAAACAGAAGTTAAACCCTTCTTACCTGCCGAGGAGAGGTAAAACCAACGAGAACTGCTAACTCTTGTATCTGAGTATAAAACCTCAGTCTCCTTACTTTCAAAGGATAATAGTAATCCAATGGTCTTAGGAGCCACTCATCTTGGTGCAAATCCAAGTGAAAGTAATGGACCTTTCACTAGTCCTAAATACATTCATACTCTCAACCCTAGCAACCCTCTCCACCCCTATCCTATTTCCCCTCCTATCCAACAGCCTCAAAAACACCCCCAACACAATCACAAACACAGTCAAGGCCTCCTTCCTAATTAGCCTTGTCCCCATAACAATCTTCATCCACTCAGGGACAGAAAGTCTCATCTCCCTCTGGGAATGAAAATTCATCATAACCTTCAAAATTCCCATCAGCCTAAAAATAGACTTCTACTCCCTTACCTTCTTCCCCATCGCACTTTTCGTATCATGATCTATCCTACAATTCGCAACATGATACATAGCCTCAGATCCCTACATTACAAAATTCTTCACCTATCTACTATTTTTCCTAATCGCCATGCTCATCTTAATCGTCGCCAACAACCTATTCGTACTATTTATCGGCTGAGAAGGAGTCGGAATCATATCCTTCTTACTAATCAGCTGATGACACGGCCGAGCAGAAGCCAACACGGCCGCCCTTCAAGCCGTACTCTACAACCGAATCGGCGACATCGGACTCATCCTCTGCATAGCATGACTAGCCTCCACCATAAACACCTGAGAAATTCAACAACTTCCCACCCCCTCCCAAACCCCTACACTACCCCTACTAGGCCTCATCCTAGCCGCAACCGGAAAATCCGCCCAATTTAGCCTTCACCCATGACTCCCAGCCGCAATAGAAGGACCAACCCCTGTGTCCGCCCTACTCCACTCAAGCACAATAGTGGTCGCTGGAATCTTTCTACTCATCCGGACCCATCCCCTATTCAGCAACAACCAAACCGCCCTAACCCTATGCCTATGCCTAGGAGCCCTCTCCACACTATTTGCAGCCACATGCGCCCTCACCCAAAACGATATCAAAAAAATCATCGCCTTCTCCACCTCAAGCCAACTGGGACTAATAATGGTTACAATCGGACTAAATCTGCCCGAACTAGCCTTCCTCCACATCTCAACCCACGCTTTCTTCAAAGCCATACTATTCCTATGCTCAGGCTCTATCATCCACAGCCTAAACGGAGAACAGGACATCCGAAAAATAGGCGGCCTCCAAAAAATACTACCCACAACCACTGCATGCCTCACCATCGGCAACCTGGCCCTAATAGGAACACCATTCCTAGCAGGATTTTACTCAAAAGACCAAATTATCGAAAGCCTAAGCACATCTTACCTAAACGCCTGAGCACTACTCCTAACCCTCCTAGCCACATCCTTTACCGCTGTCTACACAATCCGTATAACCGTACTAGTACAAACCGGTTTCGTCCGAATCCCACCCTTAACCCCAGTAAACGAAAACAACCCCGCAGTAACCTCCCCTATTACACGCCTTGCACTCGGAAGCATCCTAGCAGGATTCCTCATCACCTCATTCATCGTCCCCACAAAAACCCCCCCAATAACCATACCACCTTCCATCAAAATAACCGCCCTAATCGTAACAGCCCTAGGCATTGCCCTAGCCCTGGAAATCTCAAAAATAACCCAAACACTTATCCTCACAAAACAAACCCCCTTCTCGAACTTCTCAACATCCCTAGGATACTTCAACCCCCTAATCCACCGCCTAAGCATAACCAACTCCCTCAAAGGAGGACAAAACATCGCATCCCACCTAATCGACCTCTCCTGATACAAAATGCTGGGCCCAGAAGGACTCGCCAATCTACAACTAATAATAACCAAAACCTCGACCTCCCTTCACTCAGGCCTAATCAAAGCCTACTTAGGCTCATTCGCCCTATCCATCCTCATTATCCTCGCATCCACATACAGAAACAACCAATGGCCCTCAACCTTCGTAAAAATCACCGAATCCTCAAAATCATCAACGACGCTCTAATCGACCTCCCAGCACCATCAAACATCTCAACATGATGAAACTTCGGATCCCTACTAGGCCTCTGCCTAATCACCCAAATCGTTACAGGCCTTCTGCTTGCCATACACTACACAGCAGACACCAACCTGGCCTTCTCCTCTGTAGCCCATATATGCCGAGACGTCCAATTCGGCTGACTCATCCGCAACCTCCATGCAAACGGAGCTTCCTTCTTCTTCATCTGCATCTACCTACACATCGGCCGAGGAATCTACTACGGCTCTTACCTATACAAAGAAACCTGAAACGTCGGAGTTATCCTTCTCCTAATCCTCATAGCAACTGCTTTCGTGGGATATGTACTACCATGAGGACAAATATCATTCTGAGGAGCAACCGTAATCACAAATCTATTCTCCGCCATCCCCTACATTGGACAAACACTTGTCGAATGAGCCTGAGGCGGATTCTCTGTCGACAACCCCACACTAACTCGATTTTTCGCCCTTCACTTCCTCCTCCCCTTCGTCATCGTAGGAATCACCCTCGTCCACCTCACCTTCCTCCACGAAACGGGCTCAAACAACCCACTAGGTATCCCCTCGGACTGCGACAAAATTCCATTCCACCCATACTACACCATCAAAGACATCCTGGGATTCATACTACTACTATCCCTACTCGTCTCACTAGCCCTATTCTCCCCCAACCTTCTAGGCGATCCAGAAAACTTCACACCAGCCAACCCCTTAGTCACTCCCCCCCACATCAAACCCGAATGATACTTCCTATTTGCCTACGCCATCCTCCGATCTATCCCAAACAAACTAGGAGGTGTACTAGCCCTAGCCGCCTCAATCCTCGTCCTATTCCTCGTCCCACTACTACACACATCGAAACTACGATCCATAACCTTCCGACCCCTATCACAAATCCTATTCTGATCCCTAGTCGCCGACATCCTAATCCTAACCTGAGTAGGCAGCCAACCAGTAGAACACCCCTTCATCATCATTGGTCAACTAGCCTCACTTGCTTACTTCACAATCATTCTTATCCTATTCCCCCTTGCGGCTCTCCTGGAAAACAAGATACTTAAACTCTAATTAACTCTAATAGTTTATGAAAACATTGGTCTTGTAAACCAAAGATTGAAGACTAAACCCCTTCTTAGAGTTACACCACCACCCCCTTCAGGAAGAAAGGACTCAAACCCTCCTCTCCAACTCCCAAAGCTGGCATTTTTTGACTAAACTACTTCCTGACCCCACCCCTAAACAGCCCGAATCGCCCCCCGAGACAACCCCCGCACAAGCTCCAACACCACAAATAAAGTCAACAACAACCCTCACCCCCCAATCAAAAGTAAACCTGCCCCTTCCGAATACAACACAGCCACCCCACTAAAATCCGACCGAACTGACAACAAACCGCCACTATTCACCGTCCCCTCATCCGTTAACAACTCCAACACTCCCCCCATAGCAAGTCCCACTACCACAACCAACCCCATCCCAAAACCATAACCAACAACACCTCAACTATCCCAAGCCTCAGGATAAGGATCTGCTGCCAACGACACCGAATAAACAAACACCACCAACATCCCCCCCAAATAAACCATAACAAGTACCAAAGAAACAAAAGAAACCCCCAAACTAACCAACCAACCACACCCCGCAACCGCCGCCACAACTAACCCCAACACCCCATAATAAGGGGACGGGTTAGACGCAACAGCTAACCCCCCCAAAACAAAACATAACCCCAAAAACAAAACAAATAACATCATAAATTCCTACTCGGTTTCTCTCCGAGACCTACGACCTGAAAAGCCGCCGTTATAAAATTTAACTACAGGAACACCTAAATCTGTCCTTTCCTTACCCCCCCCCTTCACCCCCCCAGCGGTTTTTCTCTTGCTTTAAGGGTATGTATAGAAAGGCATCACATTCTTTACCCCATCAAACATCCCATGTAATGTAGGATAATCCATAGTATATGTAATGCTCTTCCATAAGAAAGCCAAACATTATCTCCAAAACGAGTGATATTCGGCCAGTACCCCCAGCAGGCACATTCTTGTTTCAGGTACCATTGAGCCCAACTTATCCAACCAACATCCAACCGCAAGCGTCACCCAAAAACCAGACCTTCATCAGGTATGCACCCCCTTGACCAGTAAACGAGGACTGTCCAGTACACCTTTGAATTCCCCTAGTCTACAGGATTCGCCCACCTCCTAGGTAACTGCTTCAGTCAACAGCCTTCAAGCACACCCAAGCCAGAGAGCATGGTTATTTATTGATCGCGCTTCTCACGAGAACCGAGCTACTCAACGTCGTATGTACCCTACGTTATTGCCCTGCAGGCGCATATATTGCCTAAACTTGCTCTTTTGCGCTATTGGTTGTAACTTCAGGAACATGACCTACACCATTCCCTCCTCCTTGCTCTTCACAGATACAAGTGGTCGGTTGAATACTCCTCCCTAATCTCTTTACCGCGGCATACCGACCTCCTACACTTGGTTTTTTTTAGCGTCTCTTCAATAAGCCCCTCAAGTGCAGAGCAGGTGTTATCTTCCTCTTGACATGTCCATCACATGACCGTCGAGCATATGAATCCCCTAACACCCAGAATGTCATGGTTTAACGGATAAGGTCGTCGCAAACTTGGCACTGATGCACTTTGACCCCATTCATGGTCGGCGCGCTACCTACCTCTAGTCAATAGATAGTGTAATGGTTGCCGGACATACTAACTATTTTATTATTCAGTAGGAACTAACATTTAAGTTCCATTTTACGCATCATCTTTTTTTTATCTTGACATTTTTTGTTTTTTTCATCAAACAACTAAACCACATTTCCCTACATCTTCCAAATTATCAATTACCATACACTCTTAATTAGCTTTTCCCCTGCACCCTCGACTATCAAAAACACACCACCATCAATTACCCACCCCAACATACAAAATAAACCCAAAACCACTCCCCCACAAAAACCAAACAAAAACACAAACCACAACGAATCACGATCACACCCCCCCCCCCCC